TTTCTTTTATAGAAAATATCCCACGATTTGTTGTCATTCTTCATCGAATCGCCTGAATAGATTTAGCAATAATGGAATTTATGTTTTTTTTTTACTGAATTACATGAAATTTTAATTAACTCCGTGTATTAAATCCTATTATTAAAAGAGGAATAAATAGAATTTTATACTCAGCAAAAAATTTATTCCCTTTCTTCCATTATTATGATATTACATATTCCAGTTCGATTGGATACCATAAAAAATAAAAAATGAAGCACGATAATTTCGTGAAAATTCCTTACCCTATAGCTATTTGATATGGATAAGATATCCGATTAGATAATATATGTGGAAAAAAAAATATAATTTTTATTATATATTCTAGGGTTTACATATACTGACAGTTGTTGTTATAATTGAAATGGGGGAGAATTTTTTTTTTGGAGGGTATATTCTCGGATATTTTTTTTTGTATCGTTTTGGCGGCATGGCCGAGCGGTAAGGCGGAGGACTGCAAATCCCTGTTCCCCAGTTCAAATCCGGGTGTCGCCTGATCAACAAGAGAATTTAAATAGTTTATTCCGTAAATGATAGTTCTTTTACTCCACTACTATTGCAGTAGTGTCCGTCTAGTGACTGAGTCTTGAATTACATTGCATAGGGATAGGTCGGATAGGGAATCCTAATCTAATTCCATTTTTTGACTCTGTACCGGCGATTTCACTAATATTATAGTATTTTTAGTGAATAATACAAAAAAGAAGATAATACAAGAAGAATTAGTGAACAATAATGAAAAAATTCCTTCATATTGATAGAGATAGGAGACAAAATTTACATGGATATAATAAGTCTTGCTTGGGCTGCTTTAATGGTAGTTTTTACATTTTCCCTTTCCCTCGTAGTATGGGGAAGAAGTGGACTCTAACGGTACTACAAATTGAGTTAAGGGATCAAAGTGTATCAATTGTTTTATAACTAGGTTCTGAACTTTTTTTAATTTATGAATTAAATAAAAAGTATTTAATTAAATACTTAATAAAATTTAAATATATCTGCATTTTGGAATTCTATTGTATTCTCTAGTGTGTATTCTATGGAGAATATAGAAATATAAAATACTCTTTAAATCAAACAAATATTTGAATTATTCCCATGTTTGTATTTTGAAAGGCAAGGGAATACAAATAATAGGAAATAAAATTTTATTCCTTCCGAATTGTTCCTCAAATTTCTATTTCGATCAACGGACTCTTACCAAAATTATATTATATGAAAAATCGGGAATGGCGGACCCCCTACTCTATTTTTTTTTTTGAAAAAGATATAAAAAAAAATAGTTCTGTTATTAGTTCTTCTGTTATCAGTTATTAAGTAGACCCACAATACAATGTCTATAGGAAACAAAAAAAAAAAATAGACATAAAGGGTTGGGCGAGATTAGACATACTAAGATATAGGCGTTCCCTTAGGTGAATACCACCATACCCTATTACATATTTACCTTAGCGCTTGTTTTCTTTTATTATTTTTCTTTTAGGCTCGAAATTGGATTTCTCCTTGATTGAACTCATTTCATATCACATGGTTCACACCTTAAAAATAGATTGTGGGGTTTATCACTATAGTCTTTTCGAAATACGAAAAAGGTTCTATGAGAACCTCGGGATGATCTGTCAACTATTTAATAAAACTATTTAATCAATTACGTCTTCGAAATGCTAAAAAGATTACTTTCTTTTTTTTTTATATATGATATGATACCGGGAATTGGTGTATTGAAAAAAAAAGAAATCTGTTAATTCGAAGCGAAAGAATAAGAGTTGCTTTTTGATTATTTCAGTGGAACCAATACAAATCCAATGGATTAAACAAATAAAAAAATTGGGACACTGTGAGATAGATAGTATGGTAGAAAGAAATCAAATTGATTTCTTTCTACCAAACTATCCGGACTATCCGGATTTCTTTCATAGAATTCTGCTGATTCGAGTCCGACCGTCTTATTTAAAACTAAGAAGACCGTAAATTTAAATCAAATCCTTTTTCATTTTTTTATTCAACCGTTGTGATAAGAATAAAGAATGTGATAAGAATAAAGAAGTCATGATTTAGTAAAATTAATCACTTTGACTTATCGTTTTTACATAAATTATAAGTAAAAAGGCAGTAGGAACTAAAATGAACAGTGCAGTAGCAATAAATGCGAGAATATTTACTTCCATAATCTTCTCTATGTTTTATTTCTCTTTAATTTCCAATAAATAACTCGGGATTTGATCCCATAAAGATGATAAATCTTTCGTCGGTAAATTCAATGATATAAAATCTCGATGATATCAAATCGGATCAATATCATGAATAACAATATCTGAGCTATCAAATCAATTCATCGTCGAGAATTGAATAGTATAACATAGGAAGAGTTTATATCCATACCAAATAAAATTCAAAAATATTATTTCCGATGCAATCAATAATTTGTTTTATTTTTGTAGGGTTCTTTCTTTTCTTCGTC